AATTGGCACATACAATACGGCCCGTTGCTTCTCGTGGATTTTCATAACCCTGCTGTGCAAAAATGGGATAGGCATTTGAAATGGGTGCCTGAGTTATTATATATATCATGAGCGATAGGGAAATGGATCGAGTAATCTCTTTCTTTATCGACGAAAAGGTTTTTTTAGTTTGCATGGTCCAATCATTGATCCCGAAATTTTCTACAATAAAATTAGGTAGGTCGCTAGTAGAGTTCCCTATCTATAATTTTGCTATTTACTGAAATAATTTTTCTGAAATATTGGAGAGATCCCTTGGCTGGGTAGAAAGAATAAGTACAATTTTGAGTGTTTTGCTTATGGACAAAGTAACAAATATTATAATTGGGTCGTTCAATCATTTTTCAGTCATTCATTGAATGATAAATCACTACAAGTGAAGGAGATACACGATTTAAATAACGAAAGATCCAATATTTAAAAATTGTATCTAAAATGACTGGAAAAGTAGAAACAAGACCGGATATAATTTGATCATTATGAGCAAATCCAAAATCTTTGTAGACAGAGCCAATCATTAATTCCCAACCGTGGGGCGAATGGAATCCTATACATAAATCAGTTAATAAAAGAATAGAAAAAGCTTTTATTGTGTCGCTTAAGTTATATAGGAATTCTTGAACCCAAGAGTTAAGAATAACAAGTTCTTCATTACCTAGAATAGAATAACCACTTAGAATAACGAAACAGATTATATTTGTCGAGAAGTGTAAAATTGTATGGATACGATCCTCATTGTGCATCTTGATCAATTGGGTCGTTTCTTTGTAGATTTCGACGCGAAGCTTTTGTAAATGCGTTTCTGGGTATTCCTTTATCATTTCCTCCAAACGAAGGAGTTCCTCTAAGTCTATGAATTTTTTTAGAATACTCTTTTCTTGAATATCATTCAAAAAAATTTCGGATTGCCTAATATTCCACCAATTAGTAATCCAAGATTCCAGACTTTTTTTAAATGAGAGAGAGATCCACCAAGGCAAAAATACTATAAATGCAAGATATAGAAGGGAAATGAATACTTTCTTTTTTGCCATTTTTCGTCTGTGAATTTTTGAAGTTTTAATGAACTCATCCCATGCGTCGACTCTATATGATACTAATATTTCTATCAAGCATAAGTTATATCCCAAGTCATCGAGCCCATTAATCTATTGCGAGGTTTTTATTTGTGATGCAGTATAGCGGTTAGGTTAGTCCTTGAATCTAGAAAGAATACAGAAATAGAATAAGAAAGAGCCCACTTCAAATTAATATTAGTTGGATTTCGAGACGAAAGAACTCCCGTTCTATTAAATAAAATAGCAAATATTAAAAAAAAATTATGGACACAAAAAATTTCGTTTTAGGGTTGCTTCGTATACGTTTACTTTGGCTCGAATAGGCGTTCAGAACAAACTTCCGTTAAGTTATGGTATAGAAAAAAAAGAGGGTTCTTGAGTTTTTTCCCTCTTGCAAAGTATTCATTTTTCAGTTCCTTTTTTCAAAATACTTCAATTGGTACGCGCAAGAAATAGGCCAATTCAGCAGCTTTTTGCTCAATTTCTCGTGGAGTCAAATTCTCATCAGTACGCGTCAAGGGAATGGCCCCCTGGCCTCTGATTTCCATATAAAGGATCCGACGAGCAAAAAGACCCTCTTTATTTTCTATTCTGATGGACTGAATATCTTTCATAAGGAATCGCAGAAATATGCGACGGTTTTTTCCAGGAAATCCCCAACGAAAAATACACACTATGCCCTCTTTTATATCGAATCGATCATAACCACTACCTACATTCCACGAAATTGTGCACCACAAGTAGGAGCTAATAAAAAGACCCGCGATCCCATAGAAAGACATCACGATCCCCTGCGGAAAAAAATTTATTTGCTGAGAAGGAAATAAAGATATAAAATTCCTACCAAAATAACTGGAGGTTCCAACCAATACAAACCCTAATGAACCTAAAAAAAGAATAAGGGCCCAACCGAAATTACTTATTTTTCGAGATCCCGCTATAAGTTCTATCCATATACGTTCTGATCGCCAACTCATACTCTCACTAGACCTAGTTGCATTTTATTGGAATTGGAAGAATAACAAAAATAAATTTGATTTTACTTTTTTTTGTTTCCGAAGTAACTCTCATCAACCAGCACTACTATGATGTGAACCTTTTAGAAAAATTCATCGAATTGCTTAGATCCAAACTAAAATAATAACATCTCTTTCATATGATTTCCTATAGATATCCACATATAGATATATTGACTTTCCATTTCCGAAATTCTCCCCGATACCGATCCATTTGAAAATTGTTAGAATTCATTTACCCATATATCATGTTTACACATACATAAGAGCTTAGGCTCGAAAGAAGCCACATGTTATACCATATTCTACTAAATAGATATGGGTGTTATGATCAAAGTCAGTTTTGAAAAAAAAAAAAAAAAATGGATAAGAGTTGTCCCTATAGTA